TGGTTCGGCTCTTTAGCAGGTCTATTGATAGAGATTAATCGTTTATTCCCAGATGCGCTGACATTTCCTTTTTTTTCATTCTAGTTATTGACTTGGGGCGGTTTTAATAAGATTAGAGATATAATTCTATATCCGAAATTATATCTCACCCCCTTTTTCTCTTTTTTCCCTTTTTTGAATTCCAAGAAGGGATGAAAGAGAAATAATAAAAGTCGATTCAATCAAAACTCAAATAGTAAGGTTTGAATCAAATTAATAGAGTGAAAAAAGAAAAGTAAATGCCAGTCGAGGGCACGAATATCATACAAGATCCTTAACAAAATCTAATACAATTAGATTAGAAATAAATATAGTTAATTGTATTACTTATTAATTAATTACTATCTATTGATTGCAACGAAATCTTTCATAATTTCGTTTCGTTCTTTTTTTTCTTTAGATAACAATATATATAGAAGAGTTGAATGAATCAAAAATCCAAAGGAGTTTCATGGCCAAGAGTAAAGATGTACGAGTAACGATTATTTTGGAATGTATCAGTTGTGTTCGAAACAGTGTTAATAAAAACTCAAGAGGTATTTCCAGATATATTACACAAAAGAATCGACACAATACACCTAGTCGATTGGAATTGAGAAAATTCTGCCCCTGTTGTTCCAAACATACGACTCATGGGGAGATAAAAAAATAAACGGAAAGTCCTCCCCCCAAAAATGACATATTATAATATATTATAATATCTAAATATAGATTCTAATCTAAATAAAACCATATATAAACAAACCAAATCCTATTTTTTAATTCTAATTTATTTTAAATCCGACCGAAATAGGATTTCTGGAAAAGGACTAAACAAACCATGGATAAATCCAAGCGACCCTTTCTTAAATCGAAGCGACCCTTTCGTAGGCGTTTGCCCCCGATCCAATCGGGGGACCGAATTGATTATCGAAACATGAGTTTAATTAGTCGATTTATTAGTGAACAAGGAAAAATATTGTCAAGACGCGTAAATAAATTGACCTTGAAACAACAACGATTAATTACTACTGCTATAAAACAAGCTCGTATTTTATCTTTATTACCTTTTCTTAATAACGAGAAACAGTTTGAAAGAACTGAGCCGACTGTTCAAACAATAGGTCTTAGAACTAGAAATAAATAGGGTTAGCTTACTTTTCAATCGAATAAAAATTCCAATTTGAACTAAAATTAGGTTGGTGTTGTGTTCGAAAAATAGGATAATCCAGATTTGATTCGTGTGTCATAATAAAAAAGCCGCGGGAACGAATAAATCATTTTTTATTGAATTCCTTTGTTCAGTTTCACAACTTTATCTTAATCTTATCCTATTTTATACTCTACCTTCCCGGAGTTGATTCTCCGGGGAATTCCATTCAAATTACTCCAATGGATCCAATATTTCATTGGAAATCATATAAAGACAATTCCTATTTAATATAGCTATTTGTGCAAGTATTTTACGATTTAGAAGCAATTGACTTTTGTACAGACCATTTATCAGTCTACTATAACTATAAGATACCCCTTTGTTGCGAATTACTGCATTTATCCGAGTAATCCACAAACGACGAAAATCTCTCTTTTTCTTATCTCGATCGCGATGAGCTGAACTTAAAGCCCGTATTTTCTGTTGAATAATAGTTCGAGTAAGTCTTGAATGAGCCCCCCGAAAACTTGATGCAAATAAACGAATTTTGTTTCTACGTCTCCGAGCTATATATCCTCGTCTAATTCTAGTCATTGAATAAATAAAACTTTGATGAATAACTAATTGAGTTGCTGTCTGTCAGTTATTCTTTTTCCCCTTACTTATTTTTTTATAACAAAACGGATTCTTCGGATATATAAAATAAAAATTCCAATGACTTTTGCTACTATAACCTTCCCAACCACAATTTTTTCTTATTTCGAAGTGAACTGTATAAAAATAAGAAATTGATTGATATCTAGTATCAATAACTCAAATAGATATATATAGAGTAAATATAAAAAGAATAGGGTGGTTCCATCGTTTCTATGGTTACTTCTTAAACGGTGAGGTCCTCTCTATACACCGGAGCCTTTTCCTTCATTTAATGAATCTTATTTTTTTGGTAACTTGTACAGTTCACACCGTTGTCTGGCTCTACCCATGAATTATCCAGTAATAGGTCTTTCACAATGAGATCTACTTATACAGTAACGGTATTTAATTCTGAAGGTTAGCTAGGTAGCTGATCCTGTTAGGCCGTTCTTGGAAGTATAAAATTTCTTCTTCTTAAATAAAAAATAGGATTTCCCCGCTTAATGAATAACCGTTTGTTATCACTGGGGAATTGCTTCTCAGCTTATTGGATTTGCACCAACGGAAACCATAAATTTCATACGCAATAGGGGGGGAGCCAGTGAATGGAAAATTTTCCTTTTCTTTTTTATTCTATTTATTGGTACTGATCAATCAGACGGATTACTACTGGTTGTTATTGGTTCCTTTCTTTTGTTCCAGCCCATGATCTGAACGAGTCGCACATACACCCTAGTACATGTTCCCCGGCGCTGAGGACATCCCCTAAGAGCGGGGGATTTCGTGACATTTCGTATTGGCTGTCTTGTGTTTCTAATAAGTTGTTTAATAGTTGGCATGCTGAATCGTCTACAGACTGAGCTGGTTTAGATCGCTCCTAACCGGAGGCTTATGAATTCTTTTTATTTATTTAATAGATTTAATAGAATATTAATATTAAAGAACCGGGTAAAACGATAAATAAAATCTCACTCAAATCGCGGTTGTGAACTCCTTGATATTTTCACTCAACTGCTACAAGATCCACAATTCCGTGAGCTTGGGCTTCTGTTGCTGACATAAAAACATCCCGTTCCATGTCTTCGGATACAACCCAAAAAGATTTACCTGTTCTTTGGACATAAACCATTGTGATGGTTTCGCGCAGGTTCAGTAGTTCTTCCGCTTCCAGGACAAATTCTCCTGTTTGGGACTCATAAAAAGAACTCGCAGGTTGATGGATCATTACCCTGGTGATATAACATACAAAAGGGGTTTCGTAGAATGGAGTAAAAAGAAAGAGACTAACAAGAAAAAATAGAACCGTACAGGCATCTTTTATGTATTGCATACGGCTCACGAATGGAATTTCCCATCCAAAATAAAATAGGATTTCTCCTACCCAGATCGAAAAAAGTTCCAATTACCACCCTTCTTTTTGGAGAAGTTCAAAATACTATGATGGTTCCGTTGCTTTATATATTTATTCCGTCTGTGATTCAGCAATCCCAAAGTTTCTTTTTGATCCGATCACATAAAATCCGGAAAACTGTTTCATAACATAAATTTATTCAGAGCTTTTCGGTGTGAAAAAAGTTTGTGACACTGAGATTCCGATGGATCAAAATAGATCAAATCGTAAATACTTAATATTTCATACTGCTCTTTCGATACATAATTTAATGTTTTGAGAAAAAAATTTATCATATCGAATTCGAAGTGCCATGCTACTATTACTCAAGATTCTTATTTCATATGGCGAAGGCATAGACTTCTTTTTTTATCTCAAATAAAAAACTCATTGGCGCCAAGCGTGAGGGAATGCTAGACGTTTGGTAATTTCGCCCCCGACCAGGACAAACGATCCCATTGAAGCGGCTAATCCCATGCATATTGTATGTACATCTGGTGGCACAAATTGCATGGTATCATAAACAGCTATTCCGGGTATTACCCATCCACCGGGGGAGTTTATAAATACATAAAGCTCCCTGTTACGATCTTCTATAGTGAGATATACCATAAGACCAATAAGTTGATTGGAGAGCTCATTATCAACCTCTTGGCCTAAAAAAAGTAATCTTTCTCGATAAAGTCGGTTGAGTAGGATAAAACTTTATCCCTTAGGAACCGTACATGCACCTTTTAATGCATACGGGTCAAAAGAATCGTGAAACAAAGACTCAATGTATAGATTTTGGTCTCTGCTCTTTTTTTAAAAGAAAAATCTTTCTAACAAAGGAACTTTTTCTTCTATTTTTTGTATTTTTTGTTGTAAGAAAGAAAAGTTTGTAACCTTTTCACTAGAATTTCACTCTAATATATAATATAAAAAAATTCATTAAACTTGTTGAATTAACTTAACTTCTCAATTGATGTATTCTCTCATCGAGATCTACCTTCAATCACGATGTTATTTTCTTGTTCCTGAATGGGCCTCTTGAATTCTTTTAGGTTTATGCTCTACTCCAGGTAAAGATAGTTCCGATTTGTGATTTGCACATATAGGACAAATGTACCTACTACCATTTCTTTTTGCTACAAATTTTTGTTGAATCAATTTCATGTCTTCCGCCAAATTTTCGACACATCCAGCCTATTTTCCTCAATTGATTAACAGGGAACAGGGATCATTCTTATTTTTAGTATAGGAAAAAAGAGAATTTCTAATGAGATTTCAATCAATAACCTATTCAAATAGAAAAAATATGGTAATACAAAATTTAGAATTAGAAATGGTAATACAATACAAAATTTAGAATTAGAAATAGACACAGCAATCGTTGGTATATTACTAAGGTGGGTTTTTTTATAAACGGAGTCTAGATAATTTGATTGGTCCAACCAAGTCAACCATAAATTATTCGAATTGATAATATTAATCTGGATTCCCCTAAAATGGATCTAAGTTCACTTCGCATTCCAATTTTTTGATAATCTTTCTTGGGCGAATCAGAGGATATCTCGATCGGGGGAGAGAATGGGGAAATCCCATATGACCCAATATATCTGACAAGTCACACTATATGTCAACCCAAGATGCATCTTCCTCTCCAGGACTTCGAAAAGGTACTTTTGGAACACCAATAGGCATTAAATGAAAAAAATAAAGTAATCTATTTTACTTTGATGTGAAAACGTAATAGTGGGTTTAGTTTATTGTCTTCATAATATTATATGAGTCTTTAGCATATCAGATTTTTTCTATAGATTGGAGAAGCTCTTTGATAAAGGAAGTCAGAATGACTAAAGACAAATTATTAGAAATCTACCCGTCGAATGATGAACAAGTAGGGATTCATTTGCTCATACAAAATGGTTCAACCACCCATTGCGTATTGATACTTATCGGGTATAGAATAGATCTGCTTCTCTTTGTTCCTATAAACAGAATTGTTCCATTATTACCAATAGAATAGAACAAATAGTAATCCTTACTTCACGATAATTTACTGAAAGGGGAGGTCCCTAGGACCATTTTTCCAATGCAATAAAGTTACATAGTGTCTATTTTTCTTTCATAAAGGGGTATTTCCATGGGTTTGCCTTGGTATCGTGTTCATACCGTCGTATTGAATGATCCCGGTCGGTTGCTTGCTGTCCATATAATGCATACGGCTCTGGTTGCTGGTTGGGCCGGTTCAATGGCGTTATATGAATTAGCAGTTTTTGATCCTTCTGATCCCGTTCTTGATCCAATGTGGAGACAAGGTATGTTTGTTATACCCTTCATGACGCGTTTAGGAATAACGAATTCATGGGGCGGGTGGAGTATTACAGGCGGAACTGTAACGAATCCGGGTATTTGGAGTTATGAAGGAGTGGCCGGGGCACATATTATGTTTTCGGGGTTGTGCTTCTTGGCAGCTATTTGGCATTGGGTATATTGGGATCTAGAAATTTTTTCGGATGAACGTACAGGAAAGCCTTCTTTGGATTTGCCCAAGATCTTTGGAATTCATTTATTTCTTTCAGGGGTGGCGTGCTTTGGTTTTGGCGTATTTCATGTAACAGGTTTGTATGGTCCTGGAATATGGGTGTCCGATCCCTATGGATTAACTGGAAAAGTACAATCTGTAAACCCAGCATGGGGCGTGGAAGGTTTTGATCCTTTTGTTCCGGGAGGAATAGCCTCTCATCATATTGCAGCAGGCACTTTGGGCATACTAGCGGGCCTATTTCATCTGAGTGTCCGCCCGCCCCAACGCCTATACAAAGGATTACGTATGGGTAATATTGAAACTGTCCTTTCCAGTAGTATCGCTGCTGTCTTTTTTGCTGCTTTTGTTGTTGCGGGAACTATGTGGTATGGTTCTGCAACTACCCCAATCGAATTATTTGGTCCTACTCGTTATCAATGGGATCAGGGATACTTCCAGCAAGAAATATATCGGAGAGTCAGTGCTGGGCTAGCCGAAAATCAAAGTTTAACAGAAGCGTGGTCTAAAATTCCTGAAAAATTAGCTTTTTATGATTATATCGGCAATAATCCGGCAAAAGGGGGATTATTTAGAGCAGGATCAATGGACAGTGGGGATGGAATAGCTGTTGGATGGTTAGGACACCCCGTCTTTAGAGATAAAGAAGGACGTGAACTTTTTGTTCGTCGTATGCCTACTTTTTTTGAAACATTTCCTGTTGTTTTGGTAGATGGAGACGGAATTGTTAGAGCCGACGTTCCTTTTAGAAGGGCCGAATCAAAGTATAGTGTTGAACAAGTAGGTGTAACTGTTGAGTTCTATGGCGGTGAACTTAACGGAGTCAGTTATAGCGACCCCGCTACTGTGAAAAAATATGCGAGACGCGCTCAATTGGGTGAAATTTTTGAATTAGATCGTGCTACTTTAAAATCTGATGGTGTTTTTCGTAGCAGTCCACGAGGTTGGTTTACTTTTGGACATGCATCGTTTGCTCTGCTCTTCTTCTTCGGACACATTTGGCATGGTGCTAGAACTCTGTTTAGAGATGTTTTTGCGGGTATTGACCCAGATTTGGATTCGCAAGTCGAATTTGGAGCATTCCAAAAACTAGGCGATCCAACTACAAGAAAACAAGCCGTCTAATACAACATTGCTGGGATATCTTTTGCTTCTTTATTTATTTTACTTTTACCCAAGGTATTAGAGAAATCCTAATTTGAATCATTGCCATTTCTTTGACTCTTGTTTTTTCTTTATCCGGTAGATGATTCAAAATAAACAGGTATGAAAGTTATAATTGTAAACCACGATCGAATCTATGGAAGCATTGGTTTATACATTCCTCTTAGTCTCGACTCTCGGGATAATTTTTTTCGCTATCTTTTTTCGAGAACCGCCGAAAGTTCCAACTAAAAAATGATTTTTCATTCTCTCAATTGAAGTAATGAGCCTCCCAAACTGTGGAGGCTCATTACTTCAATTAGTCTCCGTGTTCCTCGAATGGATCTCGTAATTGTTGAGCGGGTTGCCCAAAAGCGGTATATAAGGCGTACCCAGTAAAACTTACAAGTAAACCAGATACAGAGATGGCGACTAGGGTTGCTGTTTCCATTATTATAGAATTTTAAGATCACAATGAATCTATGATAAGATTGTTTATTTACAACAGAATAGTATACAAAGTCAACAGATCTCAATTACTACAATACGATTTATGGCTACACAAACCGTTGAGGAGCGCTCAAAAGCACGTCCAAAACAAACAGGTCTAGGGGGGTTGTTGAAACCGTTGAATTCGGAATATGGGAAAGTTGCTCCTGGATGGGGAACTACTCCTTTGATGGGTGTCGCAATGGCTCTTTTTGCAATATTCTTATCTATTATTTTGGAGATTTATAATTCTTCCGTTTTACTGGACGGAATTTCAATGAATTAGATCCACAAGAATCTTGGCTTTATCAATATAAAGTGACTAATTTAGGGCTCAGATTTCTACCCCATTCTATTTTGGTAGTTCGACCGCGGAATTTTTTCTTTCTGTATTTCCGGAATATGAGTGTGTGACTTGTTAGAATTGATCCTAGTGCTAGTACAGAGAACCGATCTGTCATCTTGATAAAGATAGATTTTTACCTCGTCGGATACTTCTTCTAGTATTTGAAACACGAAATATATGAAATAAATCATGAAATAGTGGAACTATGATTTATATTGAATAGTTAGACCCCATGACCGGCCCCTAAACCATTTTCAAAGAATAAGAAGCTAGCAAATTCGAAATGAAAAGATTTTTCTTCTTTTCAATTCCTGTTTATGCTTATTTTAAGCACAAGGATCACAGTTTCTTTGCTTTGGATTTTGAGTCATTATTATATTATCGATATCGATTCATTAAATAAGTGATGATCCAAGAGTTCTTACTCAGAGAAACTTTGGACTAAACTTGGAGTTTTTCTTGAGAATCATAATCATCGGGGGTGTAGTATGAATCTGAGGTTTTAATTAATTCATAGGGTCGTAACAAGAGAATTCCTATAAAAAAAAAAAAAAGACGAATTACATACAAATCAAATCAAAGAAAAAGAAATAGGGAACAAGAAGATTCAAGAGGCCCTTAAAGATCACCATAAAGACAAACGAGCCAACTTGATGTTTTGGCACTATCACCATAAAGAAGAGTTATCGGATTTTTTTATTCTTTCGTCTCGTCAAAGAAGATTGAATCAAAAACGAAAGGAAGAAGTTTGCAACTTTCTATTCCATACCCGTTGAAATCAGCCTTTGTGTGCTTTTGCTTGAGCTGTACGAGATGAAATTCTCCTATATGGTTCTCGGAGGGGGATCCCTCTTGGTTTACCTATCTCAATAAAGTGTATGATTGGTTCGAAGAACGTCTCGAGATTCAGGCGATTGCAGATGATATAACTAGTAAATACGTTCCTCCCCATGTCAACATATTTTATTGTCTAGGAGGAATTACGCTTACCTGCTTTTTAGTACAAGTAGCTACAGGATTTGCTATGACTTTTTACTACCGTCCGACTGTTACTGAGGCTTTTTCTTCTGTTCAATATATCATGACTGAAGCTAACTTTGGTTGGTTAATCCGATCGGTTCATCGATGGTCGGCAAGTATGATGGTCTTAATGATGATCCTGCACGTATTTCGTGTTTATCTCACCGGTGGGTTTAAAAGACCCCGCGAATTAACTTGGGTTACAGGTGTGGTTCTGGCTGTATTGACTGCATCTTTTGGTGTAACCGGTTATTCCTTACCTTGGGACCAAATAGGTTATTGGGCAGTCAAAATTGTAACAGGCGTACCTGACGCTATTCCTGTAATAGGATCGCCTTTAGTAGAGTTATTACGTGGAAGTGCGAGTGTGGGCCAATCCACTTTAACCCGGTTTTATAGTTTACACACTTTTGTATTACCCCTTCTTACTGCCGTATTTATGTTAATGCACTTCCCAATGATACGTAAACAAGGTATTTCTGGCCCTTTATAGAGAAGAGAATAGCTATTTCAAATCAATCTCTTTATATCACTTGGTAGAGGAACAACAGTATTTCATTGCTACACATATGGGTTATTGAAAAGAATAGGACATGTATTTGGATATTTCCCTTCAACTATTTGTGTCAAATAAATAATCCAATATTGTGGGGTTAAAGGGAATTCTCTAAAGATAAAATGGATTATGGGAGTGTGTGACTTGAACTACTGATTGTGCCATGTAGATAGCTGTTATCTGCCACATTCGAATTCAGAACCAAATGTGTCTTTGTTCTAACCACCGTGTAAGCCCCATGCAGAGGATAGGCTGGTTCGCTTGAAGAGAATCTTTTCTCTATGATCAAAAACTCAAATCTACTCGTGTCGTGCGTGAATAGGCTCCGTAAGATCTAGTATAAGTATAATAAGTGATGTGGCATGAGCCGACTTTTGTATCGATTTTACTTAACTTAATTTACTTAACTTAAATAGTATGGAAATGCATCCATTTCCTTTGCATTGACCCGAGTTATGATACTATCGGAGTGAAACAAGGGGTCTAACGGAGAAAAGGGGCTAGACTCTATTAGTAACAAGTAAAATCTTTGTATGTAAAAAGAGCTCGAGATATTTTGGGGATAAATGACAATTAATTGCAAAGATCTGAGACAACCCAGAAAGCACTTAATCCTGATCAACTTGGTATGTAAGCCTACTTGGGTATTGAGCATTTAATTATAAGAACTGAAGTATTTGCAATGAATAATTGCAACTCCGGAACATCCGTCCCATTCTTAC